GACTTTAAGGAGACATGCTATAACAATAGCCCAGTTTCTGAAACTTCTGATCTGGATGGGAATCAAGAAAATTCGAAGTTAGAAATACTCAAAAACAAAGAAAACGAAGCAATTTTATTCTGGTTTGAAAAACCTCTTGTGACCCGTCTTTTCGACTATAAGCGATGGAATCGTCCATTGCGGTATATAAAAAATGATCAATTTGAAAAAGCTATAAGAAATGAAACGTCACAATATATTTTTTACACATGTCGAAGTGATGGCAACCAAAGAATAGCTTTTACGTATCCATCCAGTTTGTCAACTTTTTTGGAAATGATACAAAGAAAAATGACTTTGTACACAAATACAATGGAAAATCACTTCTCTTATGAACTGTATAATCAATGGGTTCATAGCAAAGACCAAAAAGAAAAGAATCTAAGCAATGAATTTCTAAGTAGACTACAGGCTATAGACAAGGGATCTCTTCCTATGTATGTAATAAAAAAAAGGACGAAATTATGTAATAATAAGATAAAGAAAGCATACTTGCCGAAAAAATATGATCCTCTCTTGACTGGTCCCTATCGTGGAACAATTGCCTTTTTGTTTTCACCCTCCATCGAAAATTACATGGGAATTCTTTGGATAAATAAGATCCATGGTATGCTTTTTACTACTAATACTGATTATGTAGAATTTGATCAAAAAATGGATATGTATGCGTTTGATAGAAAATCATTATCAACAGAAATAGAACCTTTTTTTAACTTTATTAGTAAATTTAATACAGAATCACCATCGTATTTAAATATGAAAAGACTTTCTTTATTTCTAGAAAAAAAAAAAAATTATTCAAAAGATAAATCAAAATTTTTAAAATTTTTATTCAATGCAGTTCTAACTGATACCAACGATCAGACAATTAGAAAAAAATATCTTGGAGTAAGCATAAAAGAAATAAGAAAAAAAATACCTCGATGGTCATATAAATTAATCAACGATTTAGAACACGAACAAAAAGCAAATGAAGAAGGCCTGGCAGAGGATCCTCAGATTCGTTCAAGAAAAGCTAAACTTATAATAATTTTTAATGATAATCAGCAGAATACCGATAATACCCTAGATATTTATAATTCTAATCAAACAGAGGAAGTAACTTTATTACGTTATTCCGAACAATCCGATTTTCGTCGAGAGATAATAAAAGGCTCGATGCGCGCTCAACGACGGAAAATGGTTATTTCAAAACAGGTTCAAGCGAATGCCCATTCCCCCCTTTTCATGGACAGAATAGAAAGCCCTCTCTTTTTTGCGTTTGATATCTCCAAACTGATAAAATTTATTTTTATAACTAGGATGGGTAAAAAGACAGAATTTAAAATTTCAGATTATGTGGAGGAAGCGAAAAAAAAAAAAGATAAACTAAGAGTGGACAAAAGTTACAAGCACAAAATGCAAGAAAAATCGCAGATCGAAACAGCAGAAATTTGGGATACTATTCTATTGGGTCAAGTAATAAGAAGTTCAATATTACTAACACAAGCAATCCTTCGAAAATATATTCTACTACCTTCTTTTATAATAGCTAAAAATCTTGGTCGTCTGCTATTATTTGACTTTCCAGAATGGTCTGAGGATTTAACGGATTGGAAGAAGGAAAGACATGTTAAATGCACCTATAACGGTGTTCAATTAGCAGACAATGAATTTCCAACAAACTGGTTAACAGAGGGTCTTCAAATAAAGATACTCTTTCCTTTCCGTCTGAAACCTTGGCACCGATCTAATCCAGACTCTCCTTATAGAAAAAAAAAAAAACACAAATATGATTTTTGTTTTTTAACTGTTTGGGGGATGGAAACCGACCTCCCTTTTTGCTCTCCCCGAAAACGATCCTCCTTTTTTGCACCTATTTTAAAAGAACTTGGAAAAATGCTTCTAAAAAGGAAGCCAAATTGTTTTCCTATTCTAAGAAGATTAAACGAACGAACAAATTTCTCTCTAAGAGTCTCAACAACAATTAAAAAAAGCATTCTCCTTATCAAAAAAATAAAAAAAGAATTATCAAAAATAAACCCAAAGCTATTATTTGGATTAGGAGAAGTATATGAGTTGCGTGAAACTAAAAAAGAAAAAGATTTTTTAATCAGTAATAGTATTATTTATAAACCATCCAGTAAAAAAAAATCTATTGATTGGAGAAGTTATTCACTGCCAGAAAAAAAAACAAAAGAGCTGACTGATAGAACAAGCCTAATCATAACTCAAATAAACAAACTTATAAAAGAAAAAAACATTAGTTCGAACAAAAAAAGTAATGATGCTAACAGATTAGAATCCTATATATTTTTTTTGCAGGTGTTAAAAAGAATAAAGATTAGATTAATCCGTAAATCACATTTTTTTATAAAATTTTTCTTTCAAAGGATATACTTCTTAGGTATGATTAATATTCTTCGGATCGACACACAAGTTTTTCTTGAATCAACAACAAAAAAAGTTAAAAAATACATTTACACTATTTATATTAAAGCAAATCCCGAAAGAATTGAGAAAAAAAAACACAAAAAAATTCACTTTATAAAGTCACTTTCTAATAGTAATATTAATAAATATCCAAAGAACTTACCTTCTTTGTCACAAGCATATGTATTTTACAAATTATCAAAAACCCACGTTATTAACTTAAGATCTGTTCTTCAATATCACGGAACACCTGTTTTAAAGAAAAACGAACTAACGGGATATTTTAGAACACAAGGAATATTGAGTTCCGAATTTAAAAATAAAAAACTTCGTAATTCTAGACTGAATCAATGGAAAAATTGGTTACGGGTTCATTATCAATATAATTTATCTAAAATTCAATGGTCTAAATTAGCAGCCCAAAAATGGCAAAATAGAGTTAATCAAGCCCCCCAAAAAGATTTAAACAAATGGTATTCATATGAAAAAGAAACTTATTCTCTATTAAAAAAGAAAAAAGAAAATTTTAAAAGACACTCTGAATATGACCTCTTCTCATCTAAATCTATTAATTATGAAGCTAAGAGGAACTCCTATAGTTATGTATCATCATTACACGTAAACAATACTGAAGAGATTTCTTATAATTACAACATAGATAAAAAAAAATTATTTGATGGGCTGGCAATTATACTTATCAAGAATTATCTAGGAAAAGATACTATTATGGCTAAAAATCCGGATAGAAAATATGCAGATTGGAAAATTATCCATTTTAGTGTTAGAAAGAAGCTCAATAGTGAGGCTTGGATCCATAGCACCAGTAATAAACAGACTAGTCACGATCAAAAAGTTGATAAAATGTATAAGAAATATCCTTTTTATCTCACAATTGATGAAGACATCAACCCCTTCAATAAAAAACAATTTGCTTGGATGGGAATGAATGAAGAAATACAAAGCAAGGCCATATCCGATTTTGAACTTTGGTTCTTCCCAGAAGTTATGTTACTTTATAATTCATATAAAATAAAACCCTGGGTCATACCCATAAAATTACTTTTTTTTTTTTTTCAGGGAAATGTACCGATTAGTCCAAATAAAAACATTAATGAAAAAAAATATATTGAAGAAGATTATGCGGGATCAGTCATCAAAACCCATACAAAGAAAAAGCAAAACACAAGCGCTACAGAAACAGAATTCGATTTTTTCCTAAAAAATAATTTGCTTATTAGAAGTGATTATTTTTTTAATCAACAACTAATCAATAATATCAAGGTATATTGTCTCCTGCTTAGACTGAGAAGCCCGCGAAAAGTTTTTATATCCTCTCTCCAACGAGGCGAAATGATTTTCAATATAATGCTGAGTCACAAGGATGTCCATATTCCCGAATTGGTGAAAGGGGGGGGGGTTAGCATCGAACCGGTTCGTCTGTCTGTGAAAACTAATGGCAAATTTATTAGATATCAAAGCATAAGTATTTCATTGGTTCATAAGAATAAAGATCGCATTAATCAAAGATATGGTGATAAAAAGAATTTTTATAAATCCCTTACAAGACATCAAAAACTAACTGGAAATAGAGATAAAAACTATTATGCTTTGCTCGTTCCCGAAAATATTTTATCACCTAGACGTCGGAGAGAATTTAGAATTGTAATTTCATTCAATTCAAGAAAAGGGAAGGGTGCGAGTCGAAATCCCATACTTTGGGATGGAAAGAACGTAAAAAACTGTGTTAAATTTTTGGATACAAGTCCAAATCTTGGTATAGATAAAAATAAATTAATAAAATTAAAGTGCTTTCTGTGGCCCACTTATCGATTAGAAGATTTAGCTTGTATGAATCGCTATTGGTTTGATACCACTAATAGCAGTAGTTTCAGTGTGTTAAGGCTACATATGTATCCACACTATCCACAATTTTAAAATAGACGACGATAAATTTTTGCTAGATATCAGCTATTAGGTAACATATCTAATATTTCAAAGCAAACTAATACATACATGTAGTATCTTACATTCCATGATAATTTGATCTATAAATAAAAAAATCAACGGAATCTAACTTTTCTATTCCAATTTCAAATTGGATTCATCAGTGACTCATTTTTTTGAGAAAATTAAAGGTAGATAATTAAATTTAGTCAAATGGTTAACATTATTCTTATTTATTATTTCTGATCAGTAAAATTAACAATAAAAAAATATCTTTAAACAATAAAAGGGGGAGCAATTTACGTTTTATGGTAAAAAATGCATTCATTTCAGTTTTTTTCCAAGAAAAAAAAGAAGAAAACCCGGGGTCTGTTGAATTTCAAGTATTAAGTTTCACTAATAAGATACGACGACTTACTTCACATTTGGAATTGCACAGAAAAGATTATTTATCTCAGAGAGGTTTACGTAAAATTCTGGGAAAACGTCAACGATTACTAGCTTATTTGTCAAAGAAAAATAGAGTACGTTATAAAGAATTAATTGGTCGGTTGGAAATTCGTGAGCCAAAAACTCACTAATTTAAATTTTAAAGAACTTTAATT